AATCCAGCTCGGCCCAATAATTCGCTGTCTACATAACCCTTTTTGTTTTGCATAAATGACAGAGAAGGCTAAGAAAAAAAGTCAAATTTCGGGGTATATTTCGACTTTACTTTTTTCTTTATTTCTTGTGTCTCGTTACTTTTTTGTTTCCATAAAAAATTCCGATCTTGATCTTGCTAAAGACCCCGATATGGATCCTTTAAATATAAACAAATATAAACTTTAATGAACAGAGTTGAGAAAAGAATCTATTTTTTATTGTAAAAAATAGATTATCAATCGATTTGATAATAATCAAAGGATTACCCGTAATCCGTCTTGCTATCACTAAAGTGATATCCATATAGATATCAATATATCACTTGTGACTTTCTTTGTTACAAAACACTAATTTGAATCGAAAATTGAAATGATAAAAAAAAAATCATAAGAAGGAATATGGAAGCTACCCCACTTGATTTCCATGGGATTGTAGTTCAATTGGTCAGAGCACCGCCCTGTCAAGGCGGAAGCTGCGGGTTCGAGCCCCGTCAGTCCCGGCGGATTAAATAAAAAAAAAAGACATAAACTCCCCCCTTTTTTTTTCTTTTTTCATCAAGCAAAAGAAAGGGGTATTTCCATTATTTTAACTAGCACCAATTGATGGTATATGTAAATTAGTATAATTCTAATTATTGAGAGCATTCAACACTTCAAGAAAGAGATACTGTATGGGGTTTCTGCTTTTTGTCAATTAATCTCCCATTAACTCGTGTAGGAAAATGAACTAGGATAGCGTATAATACGTTTGCCAAGAGTACCTATATATACTTTTCTTTCTATGAAGTCAAGGAATTGAAAATAGTTCGAATCCAACCACGGAAAGAGGATATTTAAAAAATAAAGAAAAAATTAGTCTTCCCTAATGAATATGCTCTTTTTAAAGATTAGAGTTGATGTCGAAGAAAAAACTCGTAAGAAAATTGAAACAGTTAATTTTTTGGAATATTGTAGTTTTTTTACTGGGACTCGTCTTTATCACATTCCCTTTCTTTGTTTTCCAACAAGATGATAGACCCTTAAAAAATTTTTTAAATTTCAAATTGAACTTCGTACTTGTTTTCTCTATTTGATTTCTATTGTTTATTTAAGTTTCTTTAGAAACTCTTTTTGTAAACAATCGAAGTAGAAAAGGTTTTTTATCATATTTCATCAGATGGTTGTACAAGAAAAGTAAAGTATTAGGTTGTAGAAAAGAAAGCGGGAAAAAAGAATCATAAATAAATATTTTTTGATTGGATCAGGAATCTCATTATGTATTCGGTGTGGATAAAAGATCTTCCTATGTTATACTATTAAATTCTTGACGATGAATCGATTTTATAGCTCCGATATTGTTATTCATGATATTTCTTTCATTCGATATCATCGAAATCTAATTCATCTGAGTGAGTTTACAAGCGAAAGATTTCTCATCTCTATGGGATTAAATCCCGAGATATTCCAAATAAATAAAAAATAAATAAAAAACGATTAAATTATGGAAGTCAATATTCTTGCATTTATTGCTACTGCACTCTTCATTCTCGTTCCTACTGCTTTTTTGCTTATAATTTACGTAAAAACGGTTAGTCAAAATAATTAATTTGAATACAATTTGACTATCAACGAAAAAAACGGATTTCAATTTATCGTCTTAAATGAAAGGAATGCATTAGACTTAGTAGTATCCTAAGGGGCCCGCTAGTATGGTAGAAAGAGATCTCTTTCTACCATACTAGCCATTATGGTTATTGTAATGTATAAAGATACAAGTGAAATATCTTAATATAAAGGAATCCACGCATATCTCTCTTTTTCTTTAGAAATGTCAATATAAATTAAATAGAATATGAAATGTATGTACATACTTTCTCAATTTCATTTGTTTGTTTGATCCATTTAATACAGATAATCCGAATTCGATGGAAACTTCTTCAGATTTTGAAAAGGGGTTACCCCATGAATGGTTAACAGTGTAAACCCTGATATAAAAATAGAAAATGAGTCAATAAAACAAAACATAAATCCAATTTCGAAAAAAAAAATCTTAAAAAAATTTGCCGACCGGTCTAGAAAACTAAAACAATTGATACAGGTTGATAGAGTTTTATTATTACCGCAATTAGGAGTACTTCTAGAGTCCACTTCTTCCCCACACTACGAGAGAGAGGGAAAATGTAAAAACTACCATTAAACCAGCCCATGCGAGACTTACTATATCCATGTGAATTTTGTCCCCTATGAATATGAAGAAACTATTCCATTATTGTTCACTAATAATAGTGAAATCACTGGTGCAGAGTCAAAAAAAGGGAGAGGTATTTGGTCACCATTGATGAACTACTCCAAAAAATCCACTTATCTTATAATGAGTTATTCTTAATTATAGAATTTCTAGTAGAATCGACAAGATGTAAACACAAGTAAACGCACACTTTTCGAAGTATCCAAGGAATCTGACTCATATGTAGAAAGAATAAGACTTTTTCTTTCTTTTATCGTTTTTATTTTTGGAAGTAAAACGAAAGGCAATTCTTTATCTAATCTAATATTTATTGAATGTCTGAGCATTCCGAGACTTTCATGAATCTGTATCCAAAGTATTTCCAAAATTATTAATTTAATTACCTCTCTGGCTATCCAATCTAATTGAAGACTCAGACGGATTTCCCTCCACCACTTTACCTTTTCTGATAGGAAAAACTTTAGGTTAGAGAATAGAACCTCGAGAGCCAGGGGCTTAGAAAAAAGAAAGTATCAAGAGTCTTTGCCTACGTTTGTTATAGTTCTAATTAGGGGAGTTCAAGTCTGTTGTTGAGGCGGCACCCGGATTTGAACTGGGGAAAAAGGATTTGCAGTCCCCCGCCTTACCACTCGGCCATGCCGCCAAAACGATAGAAACTAGATTCAAATTTTCTCTTTTTTTTTTGCAACTGCGAAAAAAATATATAGATTTTCAGTCATAAAATATAGAATCCAGTACAAATCAGAACCATTAACTATTGACTGTAAATTCATGACCATTTTTGAATTCAAATCTATATTTTTTGATTTCTAATAATATAAGAAAATCATTAGAAATAGATTTATAACTAATCTATATTGAGTTTTTTCAATTAAAAAGAAATCTTCTTCAATTTCAATTATAACAGTAATGATGAGTATATGTAAACCCCAGAATCAGAACATACGTTACGTTGTTTATAGAGCTATAGCTCTATAATGGGGTATTTTATCTCTCTAGGGATGCTTTTGAGGAATAATTCGCAATAAATTTTTGTATTTCAATTTTTCATTGAATACATTCAAGAGAAAATTGAATTTTTTATAGAGCACAACATGTGCTGTCCCAAATAGAACTGTACCACAATAAAAGAAGAAAAAGAGACATATATATCTGTGCATTCTTTTTTATTTTAATAATAAACAAAATTAATAAATAAAAAAACACAAGTTTTCTATTTATTATATGTTTATCTGCTCGAACAGATCCAATCATGAATAAAATTTTTATGGTATGCAATCGAATTGGAATATGTAATATCATAGGTGAAAATGAAATTACTTTTTTTTAGTCTTTACAAAACTCCATAAGTTCCAGATGGTATTTCTCAATTCTGTTCCATTTGGATCTCTTTCTTATAAAAAATTCCAATTGAATCTAGTCTCCGTTCATACGTATTTCATACATTCCATATATCTTGGAGTTGGATAAAATTTCATGTGATTCAGTAAACAGAATAGAAATTCCATTATTACTAGATCGAATTCTATGGATATGATTCGGTGAAGAATGAGAGATGGGATGGGATTTTTTCAATAAACGGATAAATGGGAAATTCAAAAAAGATGCTCAGGGATGGAAAAGAGGGAACATCTACAATACCCGGATTTAATCAGATACAATTTGAAGGGTTTTATCGGTTTATTGATCAGGGTTTAATAGAAGAACTTTCTAAATTTCCAAAAATTGAAGATATAGATCACGAAATTGAATTTCAATTATTTGTGGAAACATATAAATTGGTAGAACCTCTGATAAAAGAACGAGATGCTGTCTATGAATCACTTACATATTCTTCAGAATTATATGTATCCGCGGGATTAATTTGGAAAACCAGTAGGAATATGCAAGAACAAAGAATTTTTATTGGAAACATTCCTTTAATGAATTCCCTTGGAACTTCTATAGTAAACGGAATATACAGAATTGTGATCAATCAAATATTACAAAGTCCTGGTATCTATTACCAGTCAGAATTGGATCATAACGGGATTTCGGTCTATACCGGCACCATAATATCAGATTGGGGAGGCAGGTTAGAATTAGAGATTGATAAAAAAGCAAGAATATGGGCTCGTGTGAGTAGGAAACAGAAAATATCTATTCTAGTTCTATCATCAGCTATGGGTTCGAATCTAAGAGAAATTCTAGAGAATGTTTGCTACCCTGAAATTTTCTTATCTTTCTTGACCGATAAGGAGAAAAAAAAAATTGGGTCAAAAGAAAAGGCTATTTTGGAGTTTTATCAACAATTTTCTTGTGTAGGTGGGGATCCAATATTTTCTGAATCCTTATGTAAGGAATTACAAAAAAAATTCTTTCACCAAAGGTGTGAATTAGGAAGGATTGGTCGCCGAAATATTAACTGGAGACTGAATCTTAATATACCTCAGAACAATATATTTTTGTTACCACGAGATATATTAGCAGCTGCCGATCATTTGATTGGGATGAAATTTGGAATGGGTACACTTGATGATATGAATCATTTGAAAAATAAACGTATTCGCTCTGTAGCGGATCTTTTACAAGACCAGCTCGGGTTGGCTCTGGCTCGTTTAGAAAATGTAGTTAAGGGAACTATAGGCGGAGCAATTAGGCATAAATTGATACCTACTCCTCAGAATTTGGTAACTTCAACTCCGTTAACAACTACTTATGAATCCTTTTTCGGATTACACCCATTATCTCAAGT